TTGGTTTGAAAAACCTATTGTAACTTTTCTTTTCGATTATAAACGATGGAATCGACCGTATAGATATATAAAAAATGACCGATTTGAAAATGCTATACGGAATGAAATGTCACAATATTTTTTTTCTACATGCCCAAGTGATGGAAAACAAATAATATCTTTTACATATCCACCAAGTTTATCGACTTTTTCAGAAATGATAGAACGAAAAATTTCTTTGTACACGACAGAAAAACTATCCCACGAAGACTTGTATAATTATTGGGTTCATACCAATGAACAAAAAAAATACAACTTGAGCAATGAATTGATAAGTCGAATAAAAATTCTAGAAAAAGAGAAGGGATCTCTTGCTTTAGATATGCTAGAAAAAAGGGCCAGATTATGCGATGATGAGAATGAACAAGAATACTTGCCAAAAAGGTATGATCCCTTTTTGAATGGACCTTATCGAGGAACAATAAAAAAATTTGATTCACGTGCAATCATGAACGATTTAATAACTTCCACAGCGGATTCCGTAGAAATGTTTTGGATAAACAAGATTCATGGTCTCTTTCAGAATGATTCTCGAGAATTAGAACATCAAAAGAATACGTTTGGCTTTAGCGGGAAATTTTTATTGAATTCAATTGGGAATTCCTTAACCTCAATCGATGAATTATCTTTTGAACACGCACGACGAATTGATTCAGAAAGTCAAGCAAAATCTTTGAAATTTGTATTCGATGTAATTTCAACTGATCCAAACGATCTAACAACAATTAGAAGGAAATCCATTGGAATGGAAGAAATCCGTAAAAGGATTTCTCGTTGGTCATACAAATTGACAGACGATTTAGAAGAAGAGGAAGAAGAAAATGAAGAAGAATCGACGGAGGATCCCGAAGTTCGTTCAAGAAAAGGCAAACGCGTGGTAATTTATACTGATAACGATCAGAGTACTAATTCCAGTGCTAGTAATAATAATACTAGGAATAATAATACTAGGAATAATAATACTAGGAATAATAATACTAGGAATAATAATACTAGGAATAATAGCACTAATGATGAAGAAGAGGAAGTGGCTTTGATACGTTACTCACAACAATCGGATTTTCGCCGGGGTATAATCAAAGGATCCATGCGTGCTCAAAGACGTAAAACAGTTATTTGGGAAATGTTTCAAGCAAATGTGCATTCTCCACTTTTTTTTGATCGCATAGACAAAACATTTTTTTTTTCGTTTTTTGATATCTCTAAAATGATTAATCACATTTTTAGGAATTGGGTAGGGGAAAACCCAGAATTGCAAATTTCTTTTTTTGAGGAGGAAGAGACAAAAGAAAAGGAGAAAACAAACGAAGATAAGGAAGAAGAAAATGAACGAATAGCAATATCAGAAGCTTGGGATACCTTTATATTTACTCAAGCAATAAGAGGTTTTATGTTAGTAACCCAATCTTTTCTTAGAAAATACGTTATATTACCCTTATTGATAATAGCTAAAAATATTGGTCGTATGTTATTATTGCAATTCCCCGAATGGTACGAGGATTTGAAGGAATGGAATAAAGAAATGCATGTTAAATGTACCTATAATGGCGTTCAATTATCAGAAACAGAATTTCCCCAAAATTGGTTAACAGATGGTATTCAGATAAAGATTCTATTTCCTTTCTGTCTGAAACCTTGGCGAAGATCTAAAGTACGATCTCATCATAGAGATAGAGATCAGAAAATAAGGAAAAAGGAGAAAAAAGACAATTTTTGTTTTTTAACAATCTGGGGTAGAGAAACAGAACTACCATTTGGGTCTCCCCGAAAACGATCTTCTTTTTTTGAACCCATTTTTAACGAACTCGAAAAAAAAACGATAAAAGCGAAAAGGCAATTTTTTCAAGTTATAAGGGTTTTCAAAGAAAGAGGAAAGGGTTTTATAAAAGTTTCAAAAGAAAAAACAAGAATAGTTCTAGTTATAAACCTAATAATGAAAGAACTTAAAAAAGTAAACCCCGTTTTATTATTGAAATTGAGAAATGTAAAAGTATATGAATCGAATGAAAACGAAAAAGATTCCAATATAAATAATAAGATTATCCGAGAATCGACCATTCGAATTCGATCCGCGAATTGTGTAAATGAAAATTATTCACTCATAGAAACAAAAATGAAAGATCTTGCTAATAAGACAATCACAATTAGGACTCAAATAGAAGGAATCACAAAAGGCAAGAAAAAAATAGTTCGGGCTTGTGATGATAAAAGATCGGAATCAAAGGAGGATATTTGGCAAATATTCAAAAGAAAAAATATCCGAGTAATACGTAAATCACATTATTTTATGAAATACTTCGTTGAAAAAATATACATGGATATATTACTATATATCATTAAGATTCCAAGGATCAATGCACAACTTTTCTTTGAATCAACAAAAAAAATTATCAACAAATCCATTTCCAACGCTGAAACAAATCAAGAAGGAATTGAGAAAACAAATCAAAATACAATGAACTTTATTTCGACTATAAAAAATCCGTTTTCTAATTTTTCTAATACTAATATTAGTAATAAAAATATTAGGAATAATAATTGTGACTTATCTTCTTTGTCTCAAGCCTATGTATTTTATAAATTATCACAAAATCAATTACTTAACAAGTATAATTTGAAATCTGTACTTCAATATCACCACACCTATCCTTTTCTTAGGGATATAATCAAGAATTATTGTACGACACGAGGAATATTTGATTCCAAACCAAGGCAAAAAAAAATTCATAAGTCTGGAATGAATAAATGGAAAAATTGGTTAAGGGGTCATTATCAATACAATTTATCTCAGACCAAGTGGGATCACTTAGTACCGAAAAAATGGCGAAATAGAGTCAATCAATGTCGTACGATTCAAAAGAAAGACTCAATGAAATTAGATTTATATAAAAAAGAAAAAGACCAATTAATTCATTACACGAAACAAAATTACTATGCAGTGGACTCATCGATAAGTCAAAAAGAAAAATGGAAAAAACATTACGGATATGATCTTTTGTCATATAAATATATAAATTATGGGAATAGTAAGGACTCGTATATTTCTGGATCAACATTACAATTACAAGTAGAGGACAAAAAAATTCCATATAATTTCAATACAAATACACAGAAATCCGAATCATTTTATAGATTGATAAGTATATTTATTAGTGATTATCTAGAAAAAAGATCTATTATTGATATGGACAAAAATATGGATAGAAAATTTTTTGATTGTAGAATTCTCCATTTTTGTCTTAGAAATAATATCGATATTGAGACCTGGGCCAATACGCATACCGGCACCAAGATTCAGATTCATAAAAATGCTAAAACTGAAACTCAAAATTCTCAAAAATTTGAAAAAAAGGATCCTTTTTCTTTTACGATTCATCACAAAATCAACCCATCCAATCAAAAAAAATCTTTTTTTGATTGGATAGGAATGAATCAAGAAAGGTTATATCATACCATATCAAATTTAGAACCTTGGTTTTTCCCAGAATTTGTACTACTTTTTGATGTATATAAGATTAACCCGTGGATCATACCAATCAAATTACTTATTTTTCATTTTCATTTCTATGAAAAAAATATTAGTCAAAATGAAAAGATCAATGTAAATAAAAAAAAAAATCTTTCTATATTAGCTAATCAAAAAGAATATCTTGAATTAGAAAATTCCAACCAAAAAAAAAACAAACAACAAGGTCAAGGAGATTTTGTATCAGATCTACGAAAACAAAACAAAAAGAAAAATCTTGAAGAAGATGACACGGGAGCAGACATTAAAAAAGGGAGAAAGAAAAAACAATTCAAGAGCAAGAAAGAAGCAGAACTGGATTTCTTCCTGAAAAAATATTTTCTTTTTCAATTAAGATGGGATGATTCCTTGAATCAAAGAATGATCAACAATATCAAGGTATATTGTCTCCTACTTAGACTGATAGATCCAAGAGAAATTGCTATATCCTCAATTCAAAGAGGAGAGATGCATCTGGATGTAATGTTGATTCAGAAAGACCTAACTCTTACGGAATTGATAAAAAGAGGAATATTTATTATCGAACCAATTCGTCTATCTATGAAAAAGGATGGAAAATCTATTATATATCAAACCATAGGTGTTTCATTAGTTGATAAGAATAAGCGCCAAACTAATGGAAAATGCATAATAAAAAGTGGATATATTGAAAAAAAGAATTTTGATGGATCCATTGCACAACACAGCAATATGCTTGTGAATAGAAACAGAAATCATTTTGATTTCCTTGTTCCCGAAAATATTCTATCTCCCAGACGTCGTAGAGAATTTAGAATTTTAATTTGTTTCAATTCCCGGAATTGGAATGTTGTGAATCGAAATCCGCTATTTTGTAATCAAAACAACATAAAAAACTGGGGACAATTTTTAAACGGGGAAAAGCATCTTAATACAGATGCAAATAAATTCATTAAATTCAAATCGTTTCTTTGGCCCAATTATCGATTAGAAGATTTAGCTTGTATGAATCGTTATTGGTTTGATACCAATAACGGTAGTCATTTCAGTATGTCAAGAATACATATGTATCCACGATTCAGAATTAGTTAATAGTATATTTCCTATATATCTATCGCATGCCATATTCGGTGGATAAAAACGGAAAGATATACACATACACCATGTTACATTCTGATAAATGTACCATCCCTTTTTATCCAAATCAAATTTGTAATTTGATTTGGATAAATATAAATTTGGATAAAATTAATATAAATTAGAAAATGAATATAAATTTAAAGTAGTGTATATGAAGAAATCAACATTTTTTTGTACTAGATTCAAATAACTGGAACTAACTGGTATAATAATAATTATTATTTTTCCTGATCGGTAAAATCCACGGAAAAGAAAAAAATAGAAAAATTGGTTTTTTATGGTCAAAAATTCATTCATCTTAGCTATTCGACAAGAAAAAGAAAAAAACTGCGGATCTGTTGAATTTCAAGTATTCAGTTTTACGGATAAGATACGGAGACTCACTTCACATTTGGAACTACATAAAAGAGATTTTTTATCACAAAGGGGCCTACGGAAAATTCTGGGAAAACGTCAACGGCTACTGGATTATTTGTCAAAGAAAAATAGAGTACGTTATAAGAAATTAATTGGTCAATTAGGTATTCGGGAGTCAAAAACTCGTTAATTTTAAGGTTGGTTTGCATTTTTTTCTTTAGTTATTAGTAGTTATTAAATTTTTCATTTTGATGAACTTCGTTTGATAAATTCATGGAATAATGAATTAAGGAAGAAAAGATATGACTGTACCGGCTACAAGAAAAGATCTCATGATAGTTAATATGGGTCCTCATCACCCATCAATGCATGGTGTTCTTCGACTGATCGTTACTCTTGATGGTGAAGATGTTATTGACTGTGAACCCGTATTGGGTTATTTACACAGAGGGATGGAAAAAATAGCAGAAAATCGAACAATTATACAATATTTGCCTTATGTAACACGGTGGGATTATTTAGCCACTATGTTCACAGAAGCAATAACAGTAAATGCACCAGAACGACTGGAAAGTGTTCAAGTACCTAAAAGAGCCAGTTACATTAGAGTCATTATGCTGGAATTGAGTCGTATAGCTTCTCATTTATTATGGCTTGGGCCCTTTATGGCGGATATCGGCGCACAGACTCCCTTTTTCTATATTTTCAGAGAAAGGGAATTGTTATATGATCTATTCGAAGCTGCTACGGGTATGCGAATGATGCATAATTATTTCCGTATTGGGGGGGTTGCTGCTGATCTGCCTTATGGCTGGATAGATAAATGTTTGGATTTCTGTGATTATTCTTTAACAGGAATTGCTGAATATCAAAAACTTATTACACGGAATCCCATTTTTTTGGAACGAGTTGAAGGAGTGGGCATTATTGGTGGAGAAGAAGCAATAAATTGGGGTTTATCAGGGCCGATGTTACGTGCTTCTGGAATACAATGGGATCTTCGTAAAGTTGATAGTTATGAGTGTTACAATAAATTCGATTGGGAAGTCCAATGGCAAAAAGAAGGAGATTCACTAGCTCGTTATTTAGTCCGAATCGGTGAAATGAAGGAATCTATAAAAATTATTCAACAGGCTCTAGAAGGAATTCCTGGGGGACCCTATGAAAATTTAGAAGTCCGGCGCTTTGATAGAGCAAAAAATTCCGAATGGACTAATTTTGAATATAGATTTATTACTAAAAAACTTTCACCCAATTTTGAATTGTCGAAACAAGAACTTTATGTAAGAGTAGAAGCCCCAAAAGGAGAATTAGGAATTTATTTGATAGGAGATAGTAGTGTTTTCCCCTGGAGATGGAAAATTCGCCCACCTGGTTTTATCAATTTGCAAATTCTCCCTCAATTAGTTAAAAGAATGAAATTGGCCGATATCATGACGATACTAGGTAGTATAGATATCATTATGGGAGAAGTTGATCGTTGAAATGATAATTGATACGACAGAAGTAGAAGTACAAGCTATCAATTCTTTTTCTAGATTGGAATCCTTAAAAGAAGTTTATGGACTCATATGGATCTTTGTTCCCATTTTCACCCTTCTATTAGGAATCACAATAGGGGTCCTAGTAATTGTGTGGTTAGAAAGAGAAATATCCGCAGCAATACAACAACGTATTGGGCCTGAATATGCCGGTCCGTTGGGGATTCTTCAAGCTCTAGCAGATGGGACCAAATTACTTTTTAAAGAGGACCTACTTCCATCTAGAGGAGATATTCGTTTGTTTAGCGTGGGACCGTCTATAGCGGTCATATCAGTTCTACTAAGTTATCTAGTAATTCCTTTTGGATATCGCCTTATTTTAGCCGATCTCAGTATAGGTGTTTTTTTATGGATCTCCATTTCAAGTATTGCTCCTATTGGACTTCTTATGTCAGGATATGGATCGAACAATAAATATTCCTTTTTAGGTGGTCTACGGGCTGCTGCTCAATCTATTAGTTATGAAATACCATTAACTCTATGTGTATTATCAATATCTCTACGTGTGATTCGTTGGAACATGATTCTTTTCCCTTCTCTCTAGAAATAAAGTAAAGAGGTTGAATATATTGAATGGATATTTTCATTTTTTATTCATCATTACATTAGGGTTGATGAGTTAAACTAGATAGTTATATGAGTAAAATCAAACTGCTTAGAAATTTGCAGTAAGAAGAGAAAATCTCATTCCCTATGTACAAGAATATAAACATAAGCAGTATATAAACTGTTTACCCCAAGATTAAGATTCTTTGACTAATTCTCATATCTTGAAGCGGGTACAAAAGATCAACGTATGGGGGTTCCACTACTTTTTTATATGTATTACCATACGAGGGATCAATCAAAAATCAGTGAACAGTTAGGAACACCAAGGTACACAAAAGATTAGTAATGGAGATAATATAAGGTATCAAAAAATGGTATTTTTATATAAAACTTTGGATAAAACGAATCATAATGGGGACTTTAAGTTGGTAGAAATGACCAAGCAGTACTTCCCCACGATTCCGATCTAGAGTATGCTCCTATTCACTGATTAAAGAAATGACTATCAAAAACGAATTAATCCTTTATTTTTTTTTCAAAGTACCCCCCCTCTGAGAAAGAAGAACAGGAACAAAAGAAATAGAATTCAAAAATAAAATGAGAAAAATGAATAAATAATAATACAAAAGATCTTTATTTTTTATTTTCCCCATCTATATCTATACTATACATAACATATAGAATTCTTATCATGAATTTTGAATTAATACCCAATTCTTTCTTTATAGTTATTGATAGAACATATTTATTGATATAACGAGTATTTTATTAAAAGATTAAGTTATTACCAAACAAAGAGAAATTCAAATTGTAATGGATAAGATCAATTCGGAAGCACCTTTTATATTTGAGCAGACGGAATTTCATTGGTCTAATTTTTGGCTTCCCGATGTATATTTACCATCCAAATAAGGAAGGAGATAATATCGAGCAAGTCCTTACATTTATTTGCGGCCATAGAGGAGCCGTATGAAGCCGGGGTCTCATGTACGGTTTTGAAATAGCGATGCGAGCGGTGATGTTATTATCGACTATGATTATCTAACAGTTTAAGTACAGTTGATATAGTTGAGGCGCAATCAAAATATGGATTTTTGGGGTGGAATCTGTGGCGTCAGCCTATCGGGTTTGTTGTTTTTCTAATTTCTTCTCTAGCAGAATGTGAAAGATTACCCTTCGATTTACCAGAAGCAGAGGAAGAATTAGTAGCAGGTTATCAAACAGAATATTCAGGTATCAAATACGCTTTATTTTACCTTGCTTCTTACCTAAATTTATTAGTTTCTTCATTATTTATAACAGTTCTTTACTTAGGTGGGTGGAATTTCTCTATTCCGTATATATCTATTCCTGAACTTTTCGGAATAAATCAAATGGATGGAGTCTTTGAAACGACAATTGGGATATTTATTACATTAGCTAAAGCTTATTTGTTTCTGTTCATTCCTATCGCAGCAAGATGGACGTTACCTAGAATGAGAATGGACCAGTTATTAAATCTTGGATGGAAATTTCTTTTGCCTATTTCCCTGGGTAATCTATTATTGACAACTTCTTCCCAACTTGTTTCACTATAAATACTATAAATAATAGAATAAGATAACGATATTCTAGATTCATAATCGATCTCAAACAAGAGAAAGAAACATCAATTTATTCACGGAGATCCACAATATGTTCCCTATGGTGACCGGGTTCATAAATTATGGTCAACAAACAATACGAGCAGCAAGGTACATTGGTCAAAGTTTCATAATTACCTTATCCCATACAAATCGTTTACCTGTAACTATTCAATATCCTTATGAAAAATCGATCACATCGGAGCGTTTCCGTGGTCGAATCCACTTTGAATTTGATAAATGTATTGCTTGTGAAGTATGTGTTCGTGTATGTCCCATAGATCTACCCGTTGTTGATTGGAAATTTGAAAAAAATATTAAAAAGAAACAATTGCTTAATTATAGTATTGATTTTGGGGTCTGTATATTTTGTGGTAACTGTGTCGAGTATTGTCCAACAAACTGTTTATCAATGACTGAAGAATATGAACTTTCTACTTATGATCGTCACGAATTGAATTATAATCAAATTGCTTTAGGTCGGTTACCAATGCCAGTAATTGGAGATTACACAATTCAAACAGTTATAAATTCGACTCAAATCAAAATAGACAAGGATAACCCCCTTGATTCAAAAACGGTTACTGATTACTAAGATTTCCTTTTGATATAAAGGATAGGATCCAAGCCCTTTTTTGTTGGTTAGAAATTACAAATAATACCTATTGATTGTTGAGAATCACTCTTTGTTTTAAACTGAGAATATGGTTTAGTGATGATTTTAAAATAGAAAATTCCAACTATTCTTTTCTTTTTTCTTTTAGATAAAAATAGAAAATAGATAAAAAGGAAAGTAGGATTGGCCAATAACTTTAATAACTTTATCTATATCTACATTAATCCATATTAAGATTGAATTCAATTAGGAACCCATCATATACAAGAAAAAAAATAAAGGTAACACCCTTTTCTTTCCTGGACTATTTAGTAAGGTCATGAAATATTTCGACTTATTTATCTGTTATACATAATGGATTTACCTGGACCAATACACGATATACTTGTAGTATTTCTGGGATCAGTTCTTATATTAGGAGGTCTAGGAGTAGTATTATTTACCAATCCAATTTATTCTGCCTTTTCGTTGGGATTGGTTCTTGTTTGTATATCCTTATTCTATATTCTATCAAACTCCTATTTTGTAGCTGCCGCACAGCTCCTTATTTATGTAGGAGCCATAAATGTCTTAATCATATTTGCTGTTATGTTCATGAATGGTTCAGAATATTCGAACGATTCCCATTTTTGGACTGTTGGAGATGGAGTCACTTCACTGGTTTGTATAAGTATTCTTTTTTCACTAATTACTACTATCTTAGATACGTCATGGTACGGAATTATTTGGACTACAAGATCAAATCAGATTATAGAACAGGACCTTATTAGTAACGTTCAACAAATTGGAATTCATTTATCAACAGATTTTTATCTTCCGTTTGAACTCATTTCTATAATTCTTTTAGTTTCTTTGATAGGTGCAATTACTATGGCTCGTCAATAAGAAATACTTAGAATTAATACAATTATTAGAAATTCGAAATCCAATGAAAAAGGGAAAGTTTTTAATTTAATCTACTGCGGATACCCTCTTTTTTCTGTAATTACTCGATTCTGGTCAATCAAATCGGTTGAATTGTTGTTCATATTGAAATGAATCGAGATTCATGAGGAGTTAGCCAATGATGTTTGAACATATACTTTTTTTGAGCGTCTACTTATTTTCTATCGGTATCTATGGATTGATCACAAGTCGAAACATGGTTAGAGCACTTATGTGTCTTGAGCTTATACTAAATTCGGTTAATATAAATCTCGTAACATTTTCTAATATATTTGATAGTCGCCAATTAAAAGGAGACATTTTCTCAATCTTTGTTATAGCCATTGCGGCTGCGGAAGCAGCTATTGGGCTAGCTATTGTTTCGTCGATTTATCGTAACAGAAAATCAACTCGTATCAATCAATCAAATTTGTTGAATAATTAGTCATAACTATCATATAAATATAAATAAAGACATAAATAATAAAATAATATAAATAAAATATAGATATAAATTATTTCATTTTTTATTCTTTTTTTTTATACTAATATGTATAGTAATATATTTTTATATTACTATTGAAATAGTGATGATCCGCTGGCCAATGTCAATGTGAAGTCATATGTGTGACTTGTATAATCATGGTTGTTGAAATGGAAATCAAAGTCTCTTGGTCCTTTCTCATGAACAGATTTAGAAATATATTGCTTTTTAACATTAGATTTTTTTGATAAACCATTGATTCGTCTGGTGTCTACAATACAATATAAATATATAATTCATTTCCTCCTGATTTTACTTTACCAGATCGAAAATTTTTTATGTTCAAAACTGGAATTTATAGACCCAATGTCACATTCAGTAAAAATTTATGATACATGTATAGGGTGTACTCAATGTGTACGAGCCTGCCCCACAGATGTATTGGAAATGATACCTTGGGACGGATGTAAAGCTAAGCAAATTGCTTCCGCGCCAAGAACCGAGGACTGTGTAGGTTGTAAGAGATGTGAATCCGCTTGTCCAACAGATTTTTTGAGTGTCCGCGTTTATTTATGGCATGAAACAACTCGCAGCATGGGTCTATCTTATTGATACGTTATAAAAAATGCCACTTGAATCATTTGATTCCTTTTTACCGACAAAAACCCGTACTCGAGAAAATATATTATTCCGAGCACGGGTTTTTTGGTCAAAATGCATCTTGTCTTTATCACGAGTTATTTCCCTTGGTTAACACTACTTGTAGTTTTGCCGATATTCGCGGGTTCTTCAATTTTCTTTCTTCCTCATAGGGGGAATAAGGTATTTAGGTGGTATACTATATGTATATGCTTATTAGAACTCCTTCTAACAACCTATGTGTTCTGTTATCATTTCCAATTGGATGATCCATTAATTCAATTGGAGGAGGATTTTAAATGGATAAATATTTTTGATTTTCACTGGAGACTGGGAATCGATGGACTTTCCATAGGACCTATTTTACTGACAGGATTTATCACTACTTTAGCCACTTTAGCAGCTTGGCCTGTTACTCGAAATTCGCGATTGTTCTATTTCCTGATGTTAGCAATGTACAGTGGTCAAATAGGATTATTTTCTTCTCGAGACCTTTTACTTTTTTTTCTCATGTGGGAGTTAGAATTAATTCCTGTTTACTTACTTTTATCCATGTGGGGAGGAAAGAAACGTTTGTACTCAGCTACAAAGTTTATTTTGTACACTGCGGGGGGTTCCATTTTTCTCTTAATAGGAGTTCTAGGTATGGGTTTATATGGTTCCAATGAACCGATATTAGATTTTGAAAGATTAGCGAATCAGTCATATCCTGTGACATTAGAAATAATATTATATTTGGGCTTCCTTATTGCTTATGCTGTCAAATCGCCGATTATACCCCTACATACATGGCTACCAGATACCCATGGAGAAGCACATTACAGTACATGTATGCTTCTAGCGGGAATCTTATTAAAAATGGGGGCATATGGATTGATTCGGATCAATATGGAATTATTACCGCACGCCCACTCTATATTTTCTCCCTGGTTGGTGATAATAGGGACAATACAAATAATCTATGCAGCTTCAACCTCTCTTGGTCAACGCAATTTAAAAAAGAGAATAGCCTATTCTTCTGTATCTCACATGGGTTTCATAATTATAGGAATTGGTTCCATAACCGACATGGGACTCAACGGAGCCGTTTTACAAATACTCTCTCATGGATTTATTGGTGCTGCACTTTTTTTCTTGGTAGGAACAAGTTGTGATAGAATACGTCTTGTTTATCTCGACGAAATGGGGGGGATATCCATCCCAATGCCAAAAATATTTACCATGTTTAGTAGTTTCTCGATGGCTTCTCTTGCATTGCCAGGAATGAGTGGTTTTGTTGCAGAATTAGTAGTATTTTTTGGAATAATTACCAGTCCAAAATATCTTTTAATGCCCAAAATACTAATTACCTTTGTAATGGCAATTGGAATGATATTAACTCCTATTTATTTATTATCTATGTTACGTCAGATGTTTTATGGATATAAACTATTCAATGTTCCAAACTCCAATTTTGTGGATTCTGGACCACGAGAACTATTTGTTTCAATCTGTATCTTTTTACCCGTAATAGGGATTGGTATTTATCCCGATTTTGTTCTTTCGCTATCAGTTGACAAGGTACAAGCTATCCTATCTAATTATTTTCATAGATAGTTTTCATTAATCAGATAGAAAACAAAGTCTTACAATTTTGAATTTGAAGATTTTTGAGCTGTACAACACAAAAAAATAAGGTGAATTAGAATTATAATAAGATATATTCCGAGTTTTTGAGAACCATTTGAATCAAGGAATCATTCAAATGGTTCTCAAAAACCTTCAAAAACTTTCCGTTACGTATAGTACGACATTCTTATGTATTCCTCATGGAATTTATTCAATTAGATGTTAATGTGAATGAACCATAACTATGTAGACCTATTCCTAATAGATTGATCCCAAAATAGCATATCCAAATTATAAGAAATCCTATAGACGCTACAAGTGACGAATTCGTACCTTGCAAACTTTGATTTGTTCTAGTATGTGAATAAATCGCGAATATGGTCCAAGTAATAAATGCCCAAGTTTCTTTGGGGTCCCAATTCCAATAAGATCCCCATGCCTCGTTAGCCCATACTGCTCCAGAAAGAATACCTATGGTTAAAAAGGTAAATCCTAAACTAATGACACGATAACTCCAATAATCCAAACGCTGAGTTAATTGAAATTTGTAATAATTTCGAAATGGAACAAAAGAGGTGTGTTTAAAAACATTTTTTTTTTTGTTCAAGTATTCGATTTTGTCAAAGAAAAATGACTTAATCTTAATTAAGAAAATTTTTCTTTGACAAAAAATATCGATGTTTTTACGAAATGTAATGACTAGAAAAGCGACTGATAATAACGACCCACATAAAAGAGCTGCATAGCTCAATAACATCATACTTACGTGCATCATTAACCACTGAGATTGTAGAGCAGGTACTAATCTTGACGATTGATGCATTTCACTTGAAAGACCCGATGTGGCAAAACCTTGGGTAAAAATGGCACTTGGGGCGGTAATTGCGCTTAAATCATTTTTATGATTCCATATCTTGGAAATTAGATGAATAATGGAAAAACTCCACGAAAGGAAGATTAAAGACTCGTATAAATTACTTAATGGAAAATGTCTCGAAGAAATCCAACGAGTAACTAATAATCCTGTTATAGAAAAAAAAGTAACTATCATTCCTTTTTCCGACGAATCGCGCAACCCTATGATTTCGTGTACTAATAGGGTCATCAAATGAATCGTAATCACAATTGAAATGATCGAAAAAGAGAGATGAGTTAATATATGTTCTAAAGTCACAAATATCATACATAAAAAAGGTCCCATTACAGAATGGAAATCGGGAATTAAATACATTATAGGATCCATTGTATCTTTTTTACAGTATGCCGCCACTCGGACTCGAACCGAGATGCTCTAGCACTGCTTCCTAAGAGCAGCGTGTCTACCGATTTCACCATAGCGGCTTACTTGAAATAATAATAGTCAATTCATGTTGAATCGTCTAGATATAGATTCAAAGATTCAATATAGTTTAGGAAATATTAGAACTGATAAATAAGAGCTCTTTAAAATTCATCTTTGAATTTTAAATAAATTTGACTTAGGTTAGTATCATCGTAGGTTCAGTTTTAAAAATCCACTTTTACGTACTATCTGTATATTAAGTTCTCCCGGAACACTTATAACTTGAAATAAAAATTTTGTTTTCAGTCGAAACAGAAACTAAGAATTGTGAATTGTCCTCTTTTTATATTTTTTATTATTTATTTTGAATTGAATCCACGAAATCAGATAAATGAAAAACAACTTGGTCTTGAGTTAGGCATATAATAAAACAAAAGAGTTTCCGCATCCATCACAATTTTCTTTTCACAACGGAAAAATAGAATGAACAAAGATTTTTCCATTGTAAAAAGAAAATGAATAGGAAAAAAACATCTCACGAATTAATAAATAGATTCTAATAAAAACTAGAATGAAAAAAAAATAATGATACTTAGAACCGACAGATAGAGAAATTCTTATTCTACATATCATAGCAGCTAGTTCTAACTAATATTGTATTGAGTTCAATACATCAATACATTTAGTTAAAGGGAATTATTCATATTCCAAAATTGGAAATTCTTCTGGCCATGGAAATTCCGATTATTCCAAGATTTTCTTATTTGTTTGTCGCACAAAAAAACTTTTTGAATCTCCAGTAGAAACTGACTTTGCTAAAGAAAAAGCTTTTATTGCAGCTAAATATCCTTTTTTCTTCCAAATATTTCTACGAATACGTTTTTTTGATATAGAAGTACGTTTTTTTGGAACTGCCATTCAAAAAAAAAAGAATTACTAATTTTTATTGTTGTATGTGAAAGACATGTATTGCTCAAAATAGATCGTTCTTTTTAGTCATTTTCTATACTTAACTTAATTTCGTCGATAATAGTATTTTCATAACATACAATACAAATATATTATTTATATATTTATATATAAATATATGTATGATATGCATGTTACATATATAACAATGTCACATATTAACACACTAGGCAAAAAAATAGAGGAAAGGGGGGGAAAATTTGAAAAGGAATTCTTATGACTATTAGTTTGGAATTGAATAAGCTCATATTACCGTGTCTATAATTTAAATTCAAACTTAAACTACAATTAGTGGTTAATATGTTAAACAAGACATTCTATTACCTAAGAAGGAGAACCTCAATTTTTAGTTATTTTTTTTCACCTATATACGAAATAAAGAGTATTATAATATTTCTGATACTTTCTTATTGGATTGGAATCCAATTAATTAGTTCCGCAATGGGTTAGGTAATTACTACAAAAAAATCACTAGAATAACTAGGTCTTTTTTTTTGAGTCGATTTATTGAGGCATACTATGATTTATATTCTACTGTTTTGGTATGATTGTTTTTACTTACTATACTATAGTATATGATATGATTACATATTGCCAGAATAGGATGGTAGTATAGTCGTAGAATGATTCAAAATCTCATATTTCCCATTTTTTTATTTTTTCGTTAGTTAAAGTTAATAACTAAGTAATTACTCTTATCTAGCTATTTGGTCATATCATTTGAATTGGAACTTTTGAATATTTCCAATATCTGAAAAAAGTCAGAATAATGAAAAATCAAAATAGTTGAGTTTTTCATATCTTTTTGATTTTTTTATTGTTCCTTTCGAAAGCGATAAGAATTGATGAATCGGAAACAATTAAATTTATAAGAAAAAAAAAATGAAAATTTGTTTTTTTTATGGAACATACATATAAATATGCATGGATAATACCCTTTCTTCCATTTCCAGTTACTATGTTAATAGGATTTGGACTTCTGCTTATTCCGACAGCAACAAAAAATATTCGTCGTATGTGGGCTTTTCCGAGTGTTTTGATGCTAAGTATAGCTATGGCATTTTCGGCCAATCTATCTATTCAGCAAATAAATGGAAATTTTATCTATCAATATCTATGGTCTTGGACTGTCAATAATGATTTTTCTTTAGAATTCGGACACTTGATCGATCCACTTACTTCTATTATGTCAATATTAATTACTACTGTTGGAATCATGGTTCTTATTTATAGTGACAATTATATGTCTCACGATCAAGGATATTTGCGATTTTTTGCCTATATGAGTTTTTTCAATAGTTCTATGTTAGGATTAGTTACTAGTTCCAATTTGATACAAATTTATATTTTTTGGGAACTTGTAGGAATGTGTTCCTATTTATTAATAGGTTTTTGGTTCACACGACCGAGTGCGGCAAGTGCTTGCCAAAAAGCTTTTGTAACCAATCGTATAGGAGATTTTGGTTTATTATTAGGAATTTTAGGACTTTATTGGATAACTGGTAGTTTAGAATTTCGGGATTTGTTCGAAATAGTTAATAACTTGGTTCATCATAATGGAGTAAATCCCTTATTTGCTACTCTGTGTGCTTCTTTTTTATTCGTTGGTGCAGTTGCTAAATCCGCACAATTCCCCCTTCACATATGGTTACCTGATGCTATGGAAGGGCCCACTCCCATTTCTGCTCTTATACATGCTGCTACTATGGTAGCAGCGGGAATTTTTCTTGTAGCTCGGCTTCTTCCTCTTTTCATAGTTATACCTTCCATAATGAATATCATTTCTTCAATAGGCGTAATAACAGTACTATTAGGAGCTACTTTGGCTCTTGCTCAAAGAGACATTAAAAGAAGTTTAGCTTACTCGACAATGTCTCAATTGGGTTATATTATGTTAGCTCTGGGTATAGGTTCTTATCGAGCCGCTTTATTCCATTTGATCACTCATGCCTATTCGAAAGCTTTATTGTTTTTGGGATCTGGATCAATTATTCATTCAATGGAACCCATTGTTGGATATTCACCAGATAAAAGTCAAAATATGGTTCTTATGGGTGGTTTAACAAAATATGTTCCAATTACAAGAATTACCTTTTTATTAGGTACACTCTCCCTTTGTGGTATTCCGCCTCTTGCTTGTTTTTGGTCCAAAGATGAAATTCTTAATGATAGTTGGTTGTATTCACCAACTTTCGCAATAATAGCTTCCTTTACAGCGGGATTAACCGCATTTTATATGTTTCGGA